AACCTTAATGAGCCATTACTTGGAACTATATTATTGAAAGTCTCGATCTTATTATAGGATATGAGTGGTTCCACGATTGATTCTCTTATCAGGGAAAAAGAGAATTGTTCAATCTTAGGTTCTCTATATTTATCATGCACCAGATTCGTATTGATAATTAGAATATCTTTCAATAAATGGCAATTCGAGCGTCAACTTCCATTTTCTCGTATTCGTACCATCTCTCTTATGGTATTCTAAAAACCAATTTATCTCCTGGATGTTCAACCACGTCTTGTGTAACTGAATATTTCAAGTATAGTGGGTCCAAGGAGGGTGCATAACTTCCCTTCATCTTCAGAAATTAGCTTCGGATCTCCAATTTTCTCTTCCTTTTACATCGCATTAATAGTAGGCTTGAAAATCAATTGTTTCTTCGTCATAATAGGGATTGGGAAAGATTTGCTCGCCTCCGTAGCCGTAGAAAGACTTTTTTATTTGGATTGGCATCGGGGTACAACTAACTATATTGCCAAAATTAAATTCATGCTGTATATTTTCAACGGAGACAGGTTGAATCCCTTGCTCTCTCGTGATACGATCCTCTTCCCACCGAGCCTTTACTTCCTCCTCAGCCCACGGCACGGAGGGGGAGAGAAAAGAAATGTAGGACTTTTGCAAGCAATTCATCGCGGAAGAGAAGAAAGGCCGGGCCGTGAGAGAGAGCTGCCTTTACCGTTCGTTATTCGCGGGCCTTGATCAGAACGTATCCGATCCGATATAGATATCCCCCTTCAACGTGGGTCATCGAAACCGGGCAGCGCATGCCGACCGAACCGGAGCACGAAAGCCGAACCAAATCCTTCATGAAAATTGATTCCTATTTGGGTAGTGCATAACCGCATGGATAAGCTCACACTAACCCGTCAATCTCATGGAATTCGCTATTGGGAGAAATAATATCTGGAGCTACATCGAATCTAACAAAATATTAAATGTGGAATGATAAGTTAATATGTAATTCTATTACTCTCTAAAATAATAAAAGGTAATAATTTAATATCGAATTCAAACAAAATCTGAAAGAGAGATCGTGCTGTAATGAATAAATATTTGAAAAATTAATGGAAAATCAAAACTTTCATGGTCAGGAGATCGAACGAGGAGCCGTATGAGGTGAAAATCTCACGTACGGTTTTATGGAGTGACGGTAAAGGTAACTTATCCGTCGACTCTTCCACTACGACCCCAAAGAAACCAAACTCCGCTTTACGGAAAGTCGCTAGAGTACGATCAACCTCTGGATTTGAGATCACCGCTTATATACCAGGTATCGGCCATAATTTGCAAGAACATTCAGTAGTATTAGTGAGAGGAGGAAGGGTTAAAGATTTACCCGGTGTAAGATATCATATTGTTCGAGGAACCCTAGATGCTGTGGGAGTAAAGGATCGTCAACAAGGGCGTTCTAGTGCGTTGTATTATTATCTAAGACTTGCATCATTCCATGACGATGCCATGTTAATTGCTAGGAACATGTAGATTATGTAGCTAACCCAATAACGGAAGTTTCGTAAGGGGACCAGAGCAGGCTACAATAAATAAAACCATGAAATTGATTTAAATTATATATCTAGATCTAGGGTTTAATTATTATGACACATTACCTGGGGAGTTTCCCCCAACTTTCCCTGCGTTAACGGGGGGTTAAAGAAACTTTACTTTATTAGAACAAGTTAAGGTCAGATAGCAATAATTCCAAGCACTGATTCTTCAACACTATTTTTAAACCTGAAGATTTTATTGTATAGATACATGAAATACAAGATTTCCAACTGTAACGGAAAATGGGGAAACGGATACTCGATCGAAAGCGAGTAAATATCATTCCGTACAAATAGATATTCTATTAATATACGTAATGTATGATTTAAAATCTATTGTATATAGTGAAGTGGAAAGCCGTATTCGATGAAAATCGTATGTACGGTTTGGAGGGAGATCCTTCGCGACTTGAATGAATGATCCACCCTACAATATGGAGTGAGAAGGCCGAAATGAATCATTAATCCCTAACTTTAATGAGAGAAATTACTAATAATAAATTATTTCTCGTACTCATGTCACGTCGAAGTAATGCGAGAGAAAGAGATGCGAAAGCTGATCCGGTTTATCATAATAGATTAGTCAACATGTTAGTTAACCATATTCTTAAGCACGGGAGAAAATCATTGGCTTATGGAATTCTTTATAATGCCATGGTGAATATTGAGCGAAGGACGAAAAACAATCCACTATCCGTTTTGCGTCAAGCAATACGCAAAGTAACTCCCAATGTAGCAGTAAAGGCGAGACGTGTGGGTGGGTCCACTTATCAAGTTCCCACTGAAATAGGATCTACACGGGGAAAAGTACTTGCTATTCGTTGGTTATCGGGGGCATCTCGAAAACGTCCAGGTCGAAGTATGGCTTTTAAACCAAGTTCTGAATCAATGGATGCTGCCAGAGATAATGGCAATGCTGTACGTAAAAAGGAAGAGACTCATAGAATGGCAGAGGCCAATAGAGCTTTTGCAAATTTCCGTTCATATAAATAAAGAGATTAATAACAATTAAATTAAGGAATATATGATATCAAATTGGAAGGAACGTGAGCCGAAAGGCTTACATAAAAAATAGAAATATCATAATGTTAATGTAAAATTAACATTGTATTTGAATAAAAAAAAATTTTTTAACTATTAT